CAACTAACATTAAGAACTTTTCATACCGGTGGAGTATTCACAGGTGATACTGCCGAACATGTACGAGCTCCTTCTAATGGAAAAATAAAATTCAATGAGGATTTGGTTTATCCCACACGTACCCGTCATGGGCATCCCGCTTTTCTATGTTCTATAGACTTGTATGTAACTATTGAGACTCGGGATATTATCCATAATGTGAATATTCCACCAAAAAGTTTGATTTTAGTTCAAAATGATCAATATGTAGAATCAGAACAAGTGATTGCTGAGATTCGTGCCGGAACGTCCACTTTTCATTTTAAAGAGAAGGTACGAAAACATATTTATTCTGAATCAAAGGGAGAAATGCACTGGAGTACCGATGTCCACCATGCATCTGAATATACACATGGTAATGTTCATCTATTACCAAAAACAAGTCATTTATGGATATTAGCAGGAGGTCCGTGTAGATCCAGTATAGTGTCTTTTTCGCTCCACAAAGATCAAGATCAAATGAATGTTCATTCTTTTTCTTTCGAAGAAAGATATATCTTTGACCTCTCAATGACTAATCACCGAGCAAGCGGAAGCCCTTTTGAAGGAAGCTATTCAAGACCCGATCGAATCATATCCAATGGTCATTGGAATTTCATATATCCTTCTATTCTCCAAGAGAATTCTGATTTCTTGGCGAAAAAACGAAGAAATAGATTCATTATCCCATTACAATATGATAAAGAACGAGATAAAGAACTAATACCCTGTTTTGGTATTTCGATTGAAATACCCATAAATGGTATTTTACGTAGAAATAGTATTCTTGCTTATTTTGATGATCCACGATACAGAAGAAATAGTTCAGGAATTACTAAATATGGGACCATAGAGGTAGATTCAATCATAAAAAAAGAGGATTTGATTGAGTATCGAGGAGAAAAAGAATTTAGTCCGAAATACCAGAAAGTAGATCGGTTTTTTTTCATTCTCGAAGAAGTGCATATTTTACCCGGATCTTCGTTCATAATGGTCCGGAACAATAGTATCATTGGAGTAAATACACAACTCGCTTTAAATACAAGAAGCCGGGTAGGCGGATTAGTCCGAGTGGAGAGAAAAAAAAAAAGTATTGAGCTGAAAATCTTTTCTGGAGATATTCATTTTCCTGGAGAAAGAGATAAGATATCCAGGCACAGCGGCATTTTGATACCACCAGAGACGGAAAAAAAAAATTCTAAGAAATCAAAAAAATTGAAAAATTGGATCTATGTCCAACGGATCACACCTACCAAGAAAAAGTATTTTGTTTCGGTTCGGTCCGTAGTCACATATGAAATAGCTGATGGAATAAATTTAGCAACACTTTTCCCTCGGGATCTCTTGCAGGAAAAGGATAATGTCCAACTTAGAGTTGTCAATTATATCCTTTATGGAAATGGCAAATCAATTCGAGGAATTTATCACACAAGTATTCAATTAGTTCGGACTTGCTTAGTATTGAATTGGGACCAAGAAAAAAATGGTTCTATAAAAGAGGTTCATGCTTCCTTTGTTGAGGTAAGGACAAATGATCTGATTCGCGATTTCATAAGAATTGAGTTAGTCAAGTCCACTATTTCGTATACCGGAAAAAGGTATGATAGGGCAAGTTCCGTATTGATTCCCGATAATGGATTAGATCGCGCCAATATCAATCCTTTTTATTCCAAGGCGAAGATTCAATCACTTACCCAACATCAAGGAACTATTGGTATTGGTACGTTGTTGAATCGAAATAAAGAATGCCAATCTTTGAGAATTTTGTCATCATCCAATTGTTCTCGAATTGGTCCATTCAATGATTCGAAATATAACAATGTGACAAAAGAATCAGATCCCATAATCCAAATTAGGGATTTGCTGGGTCCCTTAGGGACTATTGTCCCTAAAATAGCGAATTTTTTTTCATCTTACTATTTAATAACTCATAATCATATCTTGTTAAAGAAATATTTGCTACTTGACAATTTTAAACAGACTTTCCAAGTACTTAAATACTGTTTAATAGATGAAAATAGGAGGATTTATAATCCCGATCCATGCGGTAACATAATTTTGAATCCATTCCATTTGAATTGGTGCTTTCTCCATCACGATTATTGTGAAGAGACATCTACAATAATTAGCCTTGGACAATTTTTTTTTGAAAATGTATGTCTATTCAAATACGAATCACACGTAAAAAAATCTGGTCAAATTTTCATTGTTCATGTTGACTCCTTAGTTATAAGATCAGCTAAACCCTATTTGGCCACTCCAGGAGCAACTGTTCATAGCCATTATGGAGAAATCCTTTACGAAGGAGATACATTAGTTACATTTATATATGAAAAATCGAGATCTGGTGACATAACGCAAGGTCTTCCAAAAGTGGAACAAATCTTAGAAGTGCGTTCGATTGATTCAATATCGATGAATCTAGAAAGGAGAGTTGAAGGTTGGAACGAACGTATACAAAGAATTCTTGGAATCCCCTGGGGATTCTTGATTGGAGCTGAGCTAACCATAGCCCAAAGTCGTATTTCTTTGGTTAATAAGATCCAAAAGGTTTATCGATCCCAGGGGGTACAGATCCATAATAGACATATAGAAATTATTGTACGTCAAGTAACATCAAAAGTGTTGGTTTCAGAAGATGGAATGTCTAATGTTTTTTCACCTGGAGAATTAATCGGCTTTTTGCGAGCGGAACGAGCAGGGCGTGCTTTGGACGAAGCGATCTGTTATCGGGCAATCTTATTGGGAATAACGAGGGCATCTCTAAATACTCAAAGTTTCATATCTGAAGCAAGTTTTCAAGAAACCGTTCGAGTTTTAGCAAAAGCTGCTCTAAGAGGTCGTATTGATTGGTTGAAGGGCCTGAAAGAGAACGTTGTTCTGGGGGGGATTATACCTGTTGGTACCGGATTCAAAAAATTAGTACACCCTTCAAGGCAAGACAAGAACATTCATTTGGAAATCAAAAGAAAGAATCTATTCGAGTTGGAAATAAGAGATATTTTGTTACACCATAGAGAATTATTTTGTTCTTACGTCCAAAACAATTTCCATGAGACAAATTTCCATGAGACATCAGAACAATCATTTACGCGATTTAATGATTCCTAAGAGCAGATTCATTCCTTTCACTTTAACTATCTTTCAATTATCTGGTCCGATTATTGATTTGGTATTAGATTTTTGATTTGGTATTATTTGGTATTAAATAAAATAAGTAATTAAATTGGTAATAAATAAAATAAGTAATTAAAAGAAATTAATGGTTTGGGTCGTGTATCAACGGTCAATCCCCCGTAAAAGGTTCCATCGGAACAATTATTTATTTCAGGGTACCTCGTCTCTTTGTTAAAAAAAAAGGAAGTCTGGGGAAAAATGACAAGAAGATATTGGAACATCAATTTGGAAGAGATGATGGAAGCAGGAGTTCATTTTGGTCATGGTACTAAGAAATGGAATCCTAGAATGGCCCCTTATATCTCTGCAAAGCGTAAAGGTATTCATATTACAAATCTCACTAGAACTGCTCGTTTTTTATCAGAAGCTTGCGATTTAGTTTTTGATGCAGCAAGTAGGGGAAAAAACTTCTTAATCGTTGGTACAAAAAATAAAGCAGCGGATTCAGTAGCATCAGCTGCAATAAGGGCTCGGTGTCATTATGTTAATAAAAAATGGCTTGGTGGTATGTTAACGAATTGGTCCACTACGGAAACGAGACTTCACAAGTTCAGGGACTTAAGAACAGAACAAAAGATGGGGAAACTCAACTGTCTCCCCAAAAGAGATGCAGCAATGTTGAAAAGAAAATTATCTACCTTGCAAACATATCTCGGTGGGATCAAATATATGACGGGGTTGCCTGATATTGTGATCATCGTTGATCAGCAAGAAGAATATACGGCTCTTCAAGAATGTGTCATTTTGGGGATTCCGACAATTTGTTTAATCGATACAAATTGTGACCCAGATCTCGCAGATATTTCGATTCCAGCAAACGATGACGCTATAGCTTCAATCCGATTGATTCTTAACAAATTAGTATCCGCAATTTGTGAGGGTCGTTCTGGCTATATAAGAAATCGTTGATTATGATTATCATTAAGAATAATAAGATTAGTTAATTATTTGGCAACTCCATAGATTTATTGGATCGGTTACTATTTTTGAATTTGAAAAAAGAGATAAAAAAAGTACTGGGGATATTGATATTATGTTATGATGTTGTTATGTAATTTCTTGGTATCGTAAATAAAATATACGATTAATGATTCAAGTTAGTGAGTTGAGAAATAGATGGTTGAATCAAAATAATTCCTTTTTTGAAGTTCAATTTCTGTCAGAGGGCAATATGAATGTTATACCATATTCCATTAAAACACTCAAAGGGTTATACGACATATCGGGTGTAGAAGTAGGCCAACATTTCTATTGGCAAATAGGAGGTTTACAAATCCATGCCCAAGTACTTATCACTTCTTGGGTCGTAATTGCTATCTTATTAGGTTCAGTCATCATAGCTGTTCGGAATCCACAAACCATTCCGACCGACGGTCAGAATTTCTTCGAATATGTCCTTGAATTTATTCGAGACTTGAGCAAAACCCAGATTGGAGAAGAATATGGTCCTTGGGTTCCCTTTATTGGAACTATGTTCTTATTTATTTTTGTTTCTAACTGGTCAGGTGCTCTTTTACCTTGGAAAATCATACAATTACCTCATGGGGAGTTAGCTGCGCCTACGAATGATATAAACACTACTGTTGCTTTAGCTTTACTCACGTCAGCGGCATATTTTTATGCGGGTCTTACCAAAAAAGGATTGGGTTATTTCGGGAAATACATTCAACCAACCCCAATACTTTTACCAATTAACATCCTAGAAGATTTTACAAAACCTTTATCTCTTAGTTTTCGACTTTTCGGGAATATATTAGCTGATGAATTAGTAGTTGTTGTTCTTGTTTCTTTAGTCCCTTCAGTAGTTCCTATACCTGTTATGCTTCTTGGATTATTTACAAGTGGTATTCAAGCTCTTATTTTTGCAACGTTAGCCGCGGCTTATATAGGTGAATCCATGGAGGGTCATCATTGACTAGTTTTCGAAATAGTCTTTTTTTAAGCTTATCCCAATTCATGCATGATTCAAGATAATCCACTTGGTTGGGGAACATAATAGATACAAATACGTATGAATATACGACCTAGAGTCGTAGGAAAAAAGATAGACGAGACGATATTGCGGAATTGTAAAAAAAAGATGGGTTGGGGGGTCACACTAGATGTATGTAATCTCTATAAGTCTAGCCCCTGTGTCTGTTTCGAGGAATGATTCTAGAATCCGATTCAATATAAAATGTGGGTGGTTTACGTTATGGAAGAAACAAATGTATATGTGATATTATATATTTACTAGTTTAGTTATATAGGACTATTCCTAATATATATATATATATATATTATTGATTAATTTGATTGCGGTTCACTGCATTTATATAGTTCCAATATAAGTCCTTCTGTTTCGTCTGTGATTGTGGATTGAATGAAATGAAAAAAGAGATGAACTCAAGGATAGTATCTAGAAGAAAAAAGAAAGAAGAATTGAATGAAAGAATGGTTCGAAACAAAGAAATGCAATAACTAGAACCGTATACATATGTAAAAAACTCCATTATGGGTAGAAGCTAAAAATGAGATATCGAAATAGTTCTGACGATTCAGTAATATTATCATTTCAATTCGGAGTTTTTAGTTATTTCGACCCGATAGATCTTAATGAGAAAATCTTAATGAAAAAAAAAAATGATAAAAAAAATTAAGTAATAATTCATTGGTTGATTGTATCATTAACCATTTCTTTTTTTTGGTGCGAGGAACTGAACTTACCATGAATCCACTGATTTCTGCCGCTTCCGTTATTGCTGCTGGATTGGCAGTAGGGCTTGCTTCTATTGGACCTGGAGTTGGTCAAGGTACTGCTGCAGGCCAAGCTGTAGAAGGTATTGCGAGACAACCAGAAGCAGAGGGTAAAATACGAGGTACTTTATTGCTTAGTCTAGCTTTTATGGAAGCTTTAACAATTTATGGACTGGTCGTGGCGTTAGCGCTTTTGTTTGCGAATCCCTTTGTTTAATCCTAGAAATGTAAAAAAGTACCTTACATACTATCTTTTTTCTAATTTTATTAACTCATAATTGTTGTTTGCTTCTTCTAATTATATCAACGCTTTACTCCTACAATTATTTATTTGTTGAGACAATACCCCAGGAAAGGAAGGACTGATTTGAGGATGAGTAATTACCGGATCCACTCGCTTTCTTCCTTCGCGTCCTTAGCTTAGTACAATGGAAACCCTTTTTTTTTTACTTTTTTTAGGAATCGTTTCAACAAACGAGATATTTCACAATTGACATGAGACCCAAGACTTAACCTAATAAAATAAGTATTTTATTGGATTGGAAGCTTCAAGTAATAAATTTCAAAATTCTCAAATTAAATTACTAGATTTAATCTATTCCCATTAAAAAAAATGGAAATAAAATTTATATAATAATAAGAAATCGATCAAAAAAGGGGCGACGAAGTGATACAAAAAGAACTCTGTTCTTTGTTAGTCCTATCTATAAGAGGAGAGCATATGAAAAATGTAACCGATTCTTTCCTTTCCTTGGGTCACTGGCCATCCGCCGGGAGTTTCGGGTTTAATACCGATATTTTAGCAACAAATCCAATAAATCTAAGTGTAGTGCTTGGTGTATTGATTTTTTTTGGAAAGGGGGTGTGTGCGAGTTTTGTATTTCAAGAATAGGTTGGATCCATCCGACTGCACTTTATTTATGGTATTTTATTCATTTTATAGGATAAATAGGAAAAAAAGTGCACGATCTCGACGAATTATTTCTGAATAAATTAAGAAATCATATGTAAGAACCATAGCATTTCGTGACTTATTGGTAAATCTACTTTGATTCTCTATCAATCAATAATGTAAGACCATTAACATGGTTAAAGCTAAACTGTTTGAAGTCCAGGCAAAACATGGTACTCTTTCTACCGCTACGTTAGTACCGAAATGGTTTAAAAATGAATAGTTGGTAATTTATCTGATATAGAACACTCATATCGATAAAATGATTTGAACCATTTATTAAAAAAATGGGCATCTTGCTCTTTTTTTTCCAATGCCGAATCGACGACCTACGTAAAAAAAAAAAAAATAGGAATTTTTGGATTTGAAGAAAAAAAGAAATAAAAAAAAATATAGAAATAAATTTACAATTTAAATTTTAAATTAAATAAAGAAAATTAAATAAAGAACAAATACAAATAAAGAACAAATACAAATAAAGAACAAATACAAATAAAGAAAGAACTTTGCTGATAATTATAGATTTTTGTCTGGTCGGAAGAGTCCTCCTAATATTCTGGTCTTGTATCAGTTTCGATGTTTTTGAATATAAACAGAAAAGAGAGGGTAGGCTCATT